CCCTTTTTGACTCTGCACCATTGATTCCACTATTATTAGTGAGCAATAATGGAACAATTCCGTCATAGAGATAGGGGACATAATTCACATGGATATAGTAAGTCTCGCTTGGGCTGCTTTAATGGTAGTCTTTACATTTTCCCTTTCACTTGTAGTATGGGGAAGAAGTGGACTCTAGAGTTACTACTAATAAAGTTGAGGAATCAAACTGTATCAATTATTTTATAGATCGTTTTGCAACGCGTTTTGAACTTTTTCAAATAAAAATATCTTCATTTCCAAATTCCATTGGATTCTAGTAGAGTAATGTATGATATGACTAATACTCTTTCAATCAAAGAGATATTTCAATGATTCCCATGTTTGTATTTCGAAAGGAAAGGGATACAGATGATAAGAAATTCATTCCAACCTAATTCTTCTGAAATTTTCTAACGGGCTTTTACCAGAATTATAGATGGATACTGAGGAAGACCCGACCCCTTTTTTATTTTTTGATTTGATTTTTTTCTTTCCCTCTTTACTGTTCAAAGAGGAAGTCGTTTTGGTAAATGTATACCCACTTTCTATGAGAAAGAAAACAATATAGACATAGCATAGTGGTTGGCTAACAAGATACTATGCATAATAAGATCTTGACTTGGGCGAGTCACATATTTATTGCGCACTTACCGCTTGTTTTATTAGATTTTTGGAATTTTTGATACTTTATCAACCCATTTCATATCATGGTTCAAGCGTTAAAATCGGCGAGGTTTACTATTTATTTTATTTCTTTTCGAAATCTGAAGAAGTGCCCATAGAACTCCTGTCAATGGCTCAATCAATTATTTCTTCGAAATGCTAAAAAAACAGATTACTACGTGTTTTTCTTAAGATATGCCCATAATGCTTTTTCTTGATTCTTTCGATAGATCCCGAAATTCATATTGGATGGAAATAATAAAAAATCTAGGAATTAGAACTCTAAGAGTAAGACGATTATTTCAGAGTGATCAGAACAAATAGATGTATCAAAGAAATCGAATTTGATGCTATGTCCATTCCATATATGAAATTTATATCTACATATATGAAGATAATATTGGAGATTGATCTATATTAAGCCTTTCTCTTTATTGTAAAGTACAACTTTACAACTTTATACACTACAATAACACTAATAGATAGTATGGTAGAAAGAAAGATTTCATCTCTTTCTTTCTTACCATACTATCGGATCTCATAGAGCCGATTATAGTCCGCTCATTTCATTTAAGACGCGAAATTGGAATCCCTTTCGTTTTATTTCTTCAATCATTGATAAGAACTCAGAAATCAAGTTTCATTCAAATTAATTAATCATTTTGACTAACTGTTTTTACGTAAATGATAAGTAGAAAAGCAGTAGGAACTAGAATGAACAGTGCAGTAGCAATAAATGCAAGAATATTTACTTCCATAATCTCATCTTTTTTTTACTTCACAATAACTCGGGATTTAATCCCATAGAGATAATAAATCTTTCGCCTGTAAATTCAATGAATGAATTACTTCTCGATGATCTTGAATCGGATCAATATCATGAATAACAATATCTGCGCTATCAAATGAATTCGTCGTCGAGAATTGAATAGTATAACATAGGAAGATCTTTTATCCATACCGAATCCAAAATGGGATTCCTGAACCAATCAAAAATTCCTTGATTTATTATTATTTTTTCTTCTTTCTTTTCTATAACCTACCTTAGGTTTTCCTTGTACAATCATCTGATGAAGTATCATGTGACCACCCTTTCATTTCCATTAGTCACAAACCCAAACAAACAATAGAAGCGAAATGGAAAAAGAAAGGAGTTAAGTTCTAAGCTCTGTTTTTTTTTTAATAATCTAATTTTCTTGGAAGACAAAGAAATGTGATAAAGATGATTCCCGGTATAAAAGATCTAATATTCCATCAAATTCACTATTTTTTTTAGGCTTTGTTCTTTCTTCGATGGGACCCCTAAAAAAATAGAAAAATAGGAAGGAAAAAAAAAACAAGGATCTCCTCTTGGGAATGAAATTCTGCTCCCTGTCCTCCCTTTCACAGAAAAGGGAGAGATGAATTGATGTATTTATTGGATCCTTCGGGACTGACGGGGCTCGAACCCGCAGCTTCCGCCTTGACAGGGCGGTGCTCTAACCAATTGAACTACAATCCCAGGGAAATAAGGGATCTAGCATAAATTTAAATTATTTTATATTCCTCTGTATCAGGTATTTCTCAAGGACAAGGGGGTTATACCATCTCATGGTAGATTGGCGAATTCTTGGGCATTATTGGGCCGAGCTGGATTTGAACCAGCGTAGACATATTGCCAACGAATTTACAGTCCGTCCCCATTAACCACTCGGGCATCGACCCAGGAAGAATCCATTTTAGGCTTATTGGTAATCCATAATCAACTTCCTTTCGTATTACCCTACCCCCAGGGGAAGTCGAATCCCCGCTGCCTCCTTGAAAGAGAGATGTCCTG